AACAAATAGTCAATTTGGAAAAAACTTATTGTCAGCCTCTTTCAGATATGAATCTATCTGATTCAGAAGGGAATAACTTGCATCAGTATCTCAGTTTCAATTCAAACATGGGTTTGATTCACACTCCATGTTCTGAGAAGTCTTTACCATCCGGAAAGAGGAAAAAACGGAGTCTTTGTCTAAAGAAATGCGTTGAGAAAGGGCAGATGTATAGAACCTTTCAACGAGATAGTGCTTTTTCAAATCTCTCAAAATGGAATCTGTTCCAAACATATATGCCATGGTTCCTTACTTCGACAGGGTGCAAATATCTCAATTTCACCCTTTTAGATACTATTTCAGACCCATTGCCGATACTGAGTAGTAGTCAAAAATTTGTATCCATTTTTCATGATATGATGCATGGATCAGATATATCACGGCCAATTCCTCAGAAGATTCTTCCACAATGGACTCTGATAAGTGAGATTTCGAGTCAATGTTTACAGAATCTTCTTCTGTCCGAAGAAATGATTCATCGAAATAATGAGTCACCCGTTCCATTGATATGGGCACATCTGAGATCAACAAATGCTCGGGAGTTCCTCTATTCCATCTTTTTCCTTCTTCTTGTTGCTGGATATCTCGTTCGTATACATCTTCTCTTTGTTTCCCGAGCCTCTAGTGAGTTACAGACAGAGTTAGAAAAGATCAAATCTTTGATGATTCCATCATACATGATGGAATTTCGAAAACTTCTGGATAGGTATCCTACATCTGAACTGAATCCTTTCTGGTTAAAGAATCTCTTTCTAGTTGTTCTGGAACAATTAGGAGATTCTCTGGAAGAAATACGGGGTTCTGCTTCTGGTGGCAACATGCTATTGGGTGGTGGTCCCGCTTATGGGGTCAAATCAATACGTTCTAAGAAGAAATATTGGAAGATCAATCTCATCGATCTTGTAAGTATCATACCAAATCCCATCAATCGAATCATTTTTTCGAGAAATACGAGACATCTAAGTCGTACAAGTAAAGAGATCTATTCATTGATAAGAAAAAGAAAAAACGTGAATGGTGATTGGATTGATGATAAAATAGAATTCTGGATCGCGAACAGTGATTCGATTGATGATGAAGAAAGAGAATTCTTGGTTCAGTTCTCCACCTTAACGACAGAAAAAAGGATTGATCAAATTCTATTGAGTCTGACTCATAGTGATCATTTATCAAAGAATGACTCTGGTTATCAAATGATTGAACAACCGGGATCAATTTCCTTACGATACTTAGTTGACATTCATCAAAAGGATCTAATGAATTATGAGTTCAATAGATCCTGTTTAGCAGAAAGACGGATATTCCTTGCTCATTATCATACAATCACTTATTCACAAACCTTGTGTGGGGCTAATATTTTTCATTCCCCATCTCCTCATGGAAAACCCTTTTCGCTCCGCTTAGCCCTATCCCCTTCTAGAGGTATTTTAGTGATAGGTTCTATAGGAACTGGACGATCCTGTTTGGTCAAATACCTAGCGACAAACTCCTATGTTCCTTTCATTACGGTATTTCCGAACAAGTTCCTGGATGACAAGCCTAAAGGTTATCCTATTGATGATATCGATATTGATGATAGTGACGATATTGATGATAGTAATGATGACCTTGATATTGATACGGAGCTGCTAACTATGACGAATGTGCTAACTATGTATATGACGACGAAAATAGACCGATTTGATATCACCCTTCAATTCGAATTAGCAAAAGCAATGTCTCCTTGCATAATATGGATTCCAAACATTCATGATCTGCATGTGAATGAGTCGAATTACTTATCCCTCGATCTATTAGAGAACTATCTCTCCAGGGATTGTGAAAGATGTTCCACTGGAAAGATTCTTGTTATTGCTTCGACTCATATTCCCCAAAAAGTGGATCCCGCTCTAATAGCTCCAAATAAATTCAATACATGCATTAAGATACGAAGGCTTCTTCTTCCACAACAACGAAAGCACTTTTTCATTCTTTCATATACTAGAGGATTTCACTTGGAAAAGAAGATGTTCCATACTAACGGATTCGGGTCCATAACCATGGGTTCCAATGCGCGAGATCTTGTAGCACTTATCAATGAGGCCCTATCAATTAGTATTACACAGAAGAAATCCATTATAGAAACTAATACAATTAGATCAGCTCTTCATAGAAAAACTTGGGATTTTCGATCCCAGATAAGATCGGTTCAGGATCATGGGATCCTTTTCTATCAGATAGGAAGGGCTGTTACACAAAATGTACTTCTAAGTAATTGCCCCATAGATCCTATATCTATCTATATGAAGAAGAAATCATGTAAGGGAGGGGATTCTTATTTGTACAAATGGTACTTCGAACTTGGAACGAGCATGAAGAAATTAACGATACTTCTTTATCTTTTGAGTTGTTCTGCCGGATCGGTCGCTCAAGATCTTTGGTCTTCATCCAGACACGATGAAAAAAATTGGATCACTTCTTA